AATGTATAGGAAGAAGGGGTCATCTTTTTTAGGGATAGGAAAATATCCTCTATATGGTTCATTCTATATATTCTATATATAATATTGATTTTGTTTTTTTAATTAGGAATTCCGCCTAACCAAAAGAAATACAAAGGATCTTGGGCAAGAGTATCTGATCATATATGTATTTCAATACGGAAGGAGGATTTTCAATGCGGGATATAAAAACATATCTCTCTGTAGCACCCGTGCTAAGTACTCTATGGTTTGGGGCTTTAGCAGGTTTATTGATAGAAATCAATCGTTTATTCCCAGATGCTTTGTCATTCCCTTTTTTTTCATTCTAGTTATTCCTATGCGAGAGATAGAATTCTTCGTGACATGACGAAAATTTTCCCTTTTTGAATTCTTTTTTAGTATATGAAGCAAAAAGAAAGAAAAGATGGATAAGGATTGTATTCTTTAATTATTTCCCTATGTTTTATTACTTAATTTACATTTACGAATTTCCAAAATTTTTTATTCTATTGGATTGGATTCGTTAGAGAATTCGAAGAAGAAGAACAAAATCTTTAGAAATCGAATTTTTAGTTAGGAACTTCTATAGATTTTATTCTTCTTCTTTGTATCCAAAATGGAAGAATAAAAGAATAGGTATAAGAATTAAGTTAAGTCGATCCAAAAAGGAAAGGAGGTTCATGGCCAAGGGCAAAGATGTTAGAATCCGAGTTATTTTGGAATGTATTAGTTGTGTTCGAAAGGGTACCAATAAGGAATCGACGGGGATTTCTAGATATAGTACTCAAAAGAATCGCCACAATACACCCCGACAATTAGAATTAAGAAAATTTTGTCGTTATTGTCGCAAGCATACGACTCATAATGAAATAAAGAAATAGGAGTATCGCGTGTTCGTTTTTTCCAAAGAACAGAAAGAGTAAGAACTTCTTATTAAATAAGAACATAGATAGAATACAAAATAAAAATCAACTCATCCGATTTTAGGTAGATATTATTTCATATGTATAGAGGTTTTTTTATTTTTATTTTATATAGTATATGAATCAAATAATATATGGACCAAAGAAAGACTACTTCTTCTGGATTCCAAATTAATAAAATAAAGAAATCCATTTTTTTTTTTTCAAATTTATAAATAACGAATAAATCATGTATATATCTAAACAACCTTTTCATAAATCTAAGCAACCCTTTCGTAAATCCAAACAACCTTTTCATAAATCAAAGCAAACTTTTCGTAAATTCAAACAACCTTTTCGTAAATCCAAACAACCTTTTCGTAGGCGTTCTCGAATAGGCCCGGGGGATCGAATTGATTATAGAAACATGAGTTTAATTAATCGATTTATTAGTGAACAAGGAAAAATATTATCCAGACGAATAAATAGATTAACCTTGAAACAACAACGATTAATTACTCTTGCTATAAAACAGGCTCGTATTTTATCTTTCTTACCATTTCGTAACTATGAGAATGAGAAGCAATTTCAAGCCCAGTCAATTTCAATAATTACTGGTCCTAGACACAGAAAAAATAGACATATTCCTCAATTAACACAAAAGTTCAATTCCAATCGAAACTTAAGAAACTCCAACCAGAATTTAAGAAACAACAATCGAAACTTAAGTTCCGATTGTTGATGTTTTATTCGAAAGGGTCGGACTCATATATAAAGAAAGTAATCCTGTTTTGATTCTTGGGTTTGTTATAAGAAAGAAACATGGGAAAAAAGAAATAGTTTTTTTATTTATTGCAACATGCTCGTCGATTCCTACCACTTAATCTTAATTTATTGTATCTTCCCGGAGTTCCCTCTCCGGGAATTCGGGTTTAATTATTCCTGTATATTACTTTTTTATCCTTTAATTGATGGTCTTTATTTTATTGGCAATCGTGTAAAGATTATTTGGATTTGATACAGCTACTTGTGCAAGCATTTTACGATTAATAATTAACTCCTTCTTGTACAGATTGTGTATTAATTTACTATAACTATCGAATACGTTATATACCCGTGTTGCTGCGTTTATCCGAGTGATCCACAAACGACGAAAATCCCTCTTTTGCCTGCCTCTATCTCGATGAGAAGAAACAAAAGCTCTTCTTACTTGTTGAGTAATCATTCGATTAAGTCTTAAATGAGCCCCTCTAAAGTTTGAGGCAAATGAACGCATTTTTGTTCGTCGTCTCCGAGCTATATATCCTCGCGGAACTCTGGTCATTGAATCAAATTAACCTTAATCAATAACTAATGATTTCTCTTCTTTTAATCCTCTTTTTTCCCATTAATAACAAAACGGATTATTCCGATATATAAAATATGAATTCCAATGGCTTTTGCTACTCTAACCTTCCCAACCACGATTTTTTATTCTATTCTCTTAAGTTATTTCGCATAGAAATAACAAATTCTAACGATACTAAAAAAACAGTGGGTTCCATCGTTTCTATGGTTCCCTTTTAAACGGTGAGGCCCTCTCTATACACCGGAGCCCCTTCTTTCATTTTTCATTTCATCAAAAGGTATTGTGAACTTGTATAGTTCACATTCTTTGGCTCTACCCATCCATTATAGAGTAAATAGCTCTTTTCACAATAAGAGTTATTCATACAGTAACGGTATTTAATTATGAAAGTTGGCTAAGTAGCTGACCCTTTAGTCCGTTCTTTTAAGATAAAGGAGCATAAGCCTTTTTCTTTTTATTACTATTTCCTCCGCTTAATGGATAACCATTTGCTACCAACGGGGGAATTGCTTCTTCCAATTCAAATCTAGATGATTGGATTTGCACCAAAGGAAACCGTAAATTCCATATACCGTAGAAATCTAGGATAGAGAAGCTCTATCCTATTCATTGGTACCGATCATGGATACTTCAAAAATTTTATTATTTGTTTGAACTCATGATCTGAACGAGTCGCACATACACCCTAGCACATGTTCCTCGACGCTGAGGACATCCCTTAAGCGCGGCCGATTTTCTAGCATTTCGTATTGGCTGTCTTGCATTTCTAATAAGTTGTTTAACCGTTGGCATGTCGTATGTATATAGAAAAAATGGATTGGTTTAGATCGATCTTAACCTGATGATTCATCATCATGAAGTATTTCTATTTTCTATAAAATAGCATAAAACCCGAATTTGGGTTTGAAATAAATTTACAAGAAATCCAGCCACTACCAATCCTTAAACATTTCTGGAAACCACACTGGATCAGTATCGCAGTGCTCGTCAATCATTTCATCCCCTACAATATCGACAAGTCCATAAGCTTTGGCTTCGTCTGCTGACATAAAAACATCCCTTTCCATGTCTTCGGATACAACCCAAAAGGGCTTGCCCGTTCTTAGTGCATAAACCCTTGTGATCATTTCGCGAACTTTGTGTAACTCTTCCACTTCTAGTAAAAATTCCGGCGTCCTTGCTCGATAATAAGCACTAGCAGGTTGGTGAAGCATAATCCTAGCGTGAGGGAATGCTATACGCTTCGTGGGTTCTCCTCCAAGCAGAATGAAGGAGGCCATGGACGCGGCTATTCCGAGGCATATTGTATATATATCTGGTGTCACCGTTTGCATCGTATCAAAAATAGCCATTCCCGAGATTAGCCACCCCCCAGGGGAGTTTATAAACAAAAAAATATCGCTAATTTCATCTTCTATACTGAGATATACCATCAGACCCGTAATATGATTCGTGATCTCGCAACGAATCTCTTGACCTAAAAAAAGTGTCCTTTCTCGATACATAACATTGTATAAGTCAACCCAAGTCGCTTCTTCATCTCCGGGAATCCGGTAAGGTACTTTTGGAACACCAATGGGCATATTATATTAGATTAATATTATTAAATTTAAGTAAGAAAACTACACTTTAATATGGAAACGTAAGAATGGAAGAGAAAGAAAGAAAGAATCCGCAGTTTATTATCTTCATTTTTTTCTTATTCTATTCTATAAGAATACTATGGATTCTATGAATCCATAGATTGACAGATTATACATATAAGGAAGGTAAGACAGATTGAATAAAGAAAAAGGAATCCGCGATTCGAAATGATAAACAAAGAGGGATTAAGGATCTATTCTTCCTTTTTCCAAATAGCCCAAGTTACCCATTGCATATTGGCACTTATCGAGTATAGAATAGATCCGCTTCTCTTTCTTCTTACAAACGGAATTGGCTTGTTATTTTTAATGGAATGAAATAAATATTCACGCTTTCTGACATAGAATCCCCTAGAAGGGTTAGGTACATAGGATATGTATGGATAGTCTTTTCCAATGCGATAAAATAAAGCGACATCGTGTCTATTTTTCTTTGCTAAAGGGGTATTTCCATGGGTTTGCCTTGGTATCGTGTTCATACTGTCGTATTGAATGATCCGGGTCGATTGCTTTCGGTGCATATAATGCACACAGCTCTAGTTTCTGGTTGGGCTGGCTCGATGGCTTTATACGAATTAGCGGTTTTTGATCCCTCTGATCCTGTTCTGGATCCAATGTGGAGACAAGGTATGTTCGTCATCCCCTTCATGACTCGTTTAGGAATAACCAATTCGTGGGGTGGTTGGAGTATTTCAGGAGGAACTGTAACGAATCCGGGTATTTGGAGTTATGAAGGTGTGGCGGGTGCCCATATTGTGTTTTCTGGCTTGTGTTTCTTGGCAGCTATCTGGCATTGGGTATATTGGGACCTAGAAATATTCTGTGATGAGCGGACGGGAAAACCTTCTTTGGATTTGCCCAAGATCTTTGGAATTCATTTATTTCTTGCAGGGGTGGCTTGTTTTGGCTTTGGTGCATTTCATGTAACGGGTTTATATGGCCCTGGGATATGGGTGTCTGATCCTTACGGACTAACTGGAAAAGTACAAGCTGTAAATCCTGCGTGGGGTGCGGAAGGTTTTGATCCTTTCGTTCCGGGAGGAATAGCTTCGCATCATATTGCTGCAGGTACATTGGGCATATTAGCGGGCCTATTCCATCTTAGTGTCCGTCCGCCTCAACGTCTATACAAAGGATTGCGTATGGGCAATATTGAAACTGTACTTTCCAGTAGTATCGCTGCTGTTTTTTTTGCTGCTTTCGTAGTTGCCGGAACTATGTGGTATGGATCGGCAACTACCCCAATCGAATTATTTGGGCCTACTCGTTATCAGTGGGATCAGGGATACTTTCAGCAAGAAATATATCGAAGAGTTAGCGATGGGTTAGCCGAAAATCTTAGTTTATCAGAAGCTTGGTCTAAAATTCCCGAAAAATTAGCCTTTTATGATTATATTGGTAATAATCCGGCAAAGGGGGGATTATTCAGAGCAGGCTCAATGGACAATGGAGATGGAATAGCTGTTGGATGGTTAGGACATCCCGTCTTTAGAGATAAACAAGGACGCGAGCTTTTTGTACGTCGCATGCCTACTTTTTTTGAAACATTTCCGGTAGTTTTGGTAGATGAGGAGGGAATTGTGAGAGCGGACGTTCCTTTTAGAAGAGCAGAATCCAAATATAGTGTTGAACAAGTAGGCGTAACGGTGGAATTCTATGGTGGCGAACTTAATGGAGTAAGTTATTCTGATCCTGCTACTGTAAAAAAATATGCGCGGCGTGCTCAATTAGGGGAGATTTTTGAATTAGATCGAGCTACTTTGAAATCAGATGGTGTTTTTCGCAGCAGTCCAAGGGGTTGGTTCACTTTTGGTCATGCTACCTTTGCTTTGCTCTTCTTTTTCGGACACATTTGGCATGGCGCTCGAACCTTGTTCCGAGATGTTTTTGCTGGTATTGATCCAGACTTGGATGCTCAAGTGGAATTTGGAACATTCCAAAAAGTTGGAGATCCAACTACAAGGAGACAGGCAGCCTGATACCCCATTGCTATGGTATCTTTCACCTCTCTTTTTTGATTTGACATGAGAAACATCTCCTGTCCTTTTTTTGTTTGACTCTTTTTCTTTTTTTATATGGGAAATAATCCCAAATGATAAGTGAATAGGTGTGGAAGTTATAATGTAAATAAACCAGGATCGAATCTATGGAAGCATTGGTTTATACGTTCCTTTTAGTTTCGACTTTAGGGATAATTTTTTTCGCTATCTTCTTCCGAGAACCACCTAAGGTTCCGACTAAAAAATGAAATAATTTAATTGAAGGAAATAAATAATTTCATTGCAGTAAGAAGTCCCCCAGAGGGGAGACTTCTTACTTCAATTAGTCCCCATGTTCTTCGAATGGATCTCTTAATTGTTGAGAGGGTTGCCCAAACGCGGTATATAAGGCATACCCAGTAAAGCTTACAAGTAAACCAGATATGGAGATGGCGACTAAAGTTGCTGTTTCCATTTTTATAGAATTTCAAGATTACAATGGATCCATGAAAAGATCGTGTATTTACAACTACAACGGAATAGTATACAAAGTCAACACCAATGATTAAATAGAATTTATGCCTACACAAACCGTTGAAGATAGTTCTAGACCTAAGCCAAAACGGACTGGCGCGGGTAGTTTATTGAAACCCTTGAATTCGGAATATGGGAAAGTAGCTCCGGGTTGGGGGACTACTCCTTTTATGGGGGTCGCAATGGCTTTATTCGCGATATTCCTATCTATCATTTTAGAAATTTATAATTCTTCCGTTTTACTGGACGGAATTTTAACGAATTAAGTTTCTACTAACTAAAAGTATGACTTCATAGTTTTTCCATCGAAAAAAGCCTTTCTACTTTAAGCTCCACATTTCTGGTAGTTCGACCGTGGATTTTTTTGTTTCGGTATCTCTGGAATATGAGTGTGTGACTTGTTAGAATTGATCCTATTGATAATACATAGAAAGGGCCTGTTCTCTCTATCAAGATGATTCTAATTCGTCGGATATTATTTATTCTAGTATCTGGAACACGAAATACATAGAGTGGATCAAGAAAAAAATGGAACTATGATTCATACTCACTATTTAGACCTCGCAACCAGACTGAAAAAAAATTCAAGTAGTTCTTAATAAAATAAAAAAAGAAATTTTCTTCCTTTCAATTTTGTTTGCCCAAAAGACAACTTTTTTCTCTTTCAATAAATGATCATCAAGCGGTTCTTATTCGAAGAACCCTTGCCTTTTGTTTAGCTTGAGACTCAATCATCGTGGCTCTAGTATGAATCTAAGGTTTTAATTGAACTGATTCATAGGATCGCAACAAGATAATTTCTATCAGAAAACCACTTCGAAATAAAATAAATAAAAAATAGTGAAGAGAAAAGACAAGTCAAGAGGCCTCTAATGATCAACATAAGGGAAAGAAAGACGGATGAGCCAACTTGAGATTTTTTGGCATTATCATCACAAAGAAGAAATTCAGGATTTTTCTTATTTCATATCTTCAAGGCAAATCGATCCAATATCGTGGCTGATGAAGTTTTGAACTTTTTTTCTAATATCCGTTGAAAATTTGTGTGTTTCTGCTTGAGCCGTATGAGATGAAATTTTCATATACGGTTCTCGGAGGGGGAGTCGGGCTAGTTACCTATCTCAATAAAGTATATGATTGGTTTGAGGAACGTCTTGAGATTCAGGCAATTGCAGATGATATAACTAGTAAATATGTTCCTCCTCATGTCAACATATTTTATTGTTTAGGGGGAATTACACTTACTTGTTTTCTAGTACAAGTCGCTACCGGTTTTGCTATGACTTTTTACTACCGACCAACCGTTACAGAGGCTTTTTCCTCCGTTCAATATATAATGACGGAGGCCAATTTTGGTTGGTTAATCCGATCAGTTCATCGATGGTCAGCAAGTATGATGGTTCTAATGATGATCCTGCACGTATTTCGTGTGTATCTCACAGGTGGGTTTAAAAAACCCCGTGAATTAACTTGGGTCACAGGTGTGGTTTTGGCTGTATTGACTGCATCATTTGGTGTAACTGGTTATTCTTTGCCTTGGGATCAAATTGGTTATTGGGCAGTCAAAATTGTGACAGGTGTACCTGAAGCGATTCCGGTAATAGGATCCCCTTTAGTGGAATTATTACGTGGAAGTGCTAGTGTGGGCCAATCCACTTTGACTCGTTTTTATAGTTTACATACCTTTGTACTGCCTCTGCTTACCGCCGTATTTATGTTAATGCACTTTCCAATGATACGTAAGCAAGGTATTTCGGGTCCTTTATAGGGAAGGCATATCATAGAGAATTCGAATTCTCATATATCATATCGGGTAGGTTGTGGTATTTCATTGCTACAAACATGGGTTATTGTAAAATAAGACATGTCATTTGGATACTTCTCTTCAACTTCGAAGTATTTTGATACAAATAGTTGAAGTTCATTTTACGAAAGAAAATAAGGCGGATTATGGGAGTGTGTGACTTGAATTATTGATTCGGCCATGCAGATAGAGAATTGTATCTGCCACATTAGAATTCACGACCAAAGGTGTCTCCGTATCCAATCAAGACGTAAGTCCCCTAGATAGGCTGGTTCACTCGAGGAGAATATTTTCTATGATCATACCCCAATCATGTCATCCATGAGCAGGCTCCGTAAGATCCCATAGAGTATAAATGGAATAAGTCATGTGATATGATCCAATTCTATATTTATTACACTTACTTTTTATTATAGTATGGAAATGCATTCATTTTCTTTGCATCGATTTCGATCCGCAATACTATCGGAGTAAAAGAAGGGATCTAAGGAAGAACATAGGCTAAACTTTTTGATTTTTTATTAGTAACAAGTAAATACTTTGTTTGGACGTAAGAAACTTGCGATATTGAGGGGATAAACACCAACTAATCAAGAGACAATCCACAAAGCAATTGATCATGATCAAATTTGTAAGCCCACTTGGATATTGAGCATTTACGCATAAGAATAGAATAGTAGTTATAGGCGCAACTTCGGAAAAGATAATCTGATAAAGCTTTTCTCACCCTGAGTCATGGAGTCATTATATACCCTATTCTATTGTGGATCCTCCACGGTCTTATTTTTTTCATTCTTGCTCGAGCCGGATGATGAAAAATTCTCATGTCCGGTTCCTTTGGAGGATGGATCCTAAAGAATTCACCTATCCCAATAACAAAGAAACCTGACTTAAATGATCCTGTATTAAGAGCAAAATTAGCTAAAGGGATGGGGCATAATTATTACGGGGAACCCGCGTGGCCCAACGATCTTTTATACATTTTTCCAGTAGTAATTCTAGGTACTATTGCGTGTAATGTAGGTTTAGCGGTTCTCGAGCCGTCAATGATTGGTGAACCGGCGGATCCGTTTGCAACTCCTCTGGAAATATTACCCGAGTGGTACTTCTTTCCCGTATTTCAAATACTCCGTACAGTACCCAATAAGTTATTGGGTGTTCTCTTAATGGTTTCTGTGCCAACGGGCTTATTGACAGTACCCTTTCTGGAGAATGTCAATAAATTCCAAAATCCATTTCGTCGCCCAGTAGCTACGACCGTTTTTTTAATCGGTACTGCAGTAGCTCTTTGGTTAGGTATTGGAGCAACATTACCCATTGATAAATCCTTAACTTTAGGTCTTTTTTAGGGATTTTTCGAGTTGATTCATTCAACCGCGAAGTCCCCTGCATGGGTATCTAGGAAATAGTTACTTCCAAGTGAATCTTCCCTAGATACCTAAAATCTATTTTATTATGATCCATTTCGCAAAAATATAGATTGTGCCGAAGATGCAAAATTGCTTTCTTTTTTCTTTTTATTCTAACTCAAAAAAGAAGAAGAGGAAAAAATTGCAATGGATTTAAAGCAAGAACTTGTTCTTAGGCAAATCCATTGGAAGATGCTTCTCTAGAGTGTCCCATATCAGTTTTCCATCTTCCATACGAAAACTGTCAATTCGCATAAGATCTTCTTCAGTCTTACTCAAAAGGTCCAATAGTGTATGTATATTGGCCCTTTTGAGACAATTATACGTTCTAGAAGGCAATTCTAATTGATCAATAAAAATACAATTCAATGGAATTCCTTTTTTGTTTTTCTTTAGATTAGTGAATCTTTTTTGAAAGGTTAAAAGGGGTGGAGTAAACCTGTTTTTATTTTCTTCGAAACTAGCGCGCTCTTCCTCTGCGTGTAAAAAAGGAAGAAATAAATCAATCAAATTACGAGAAGCTTCATAAAGCGCTTCTTTAGGAGTTAAACTGCCATTCGTCCATATTTCTAGAAAAAGTATCTCGTGTTTTTCATTTCCATTTCCACAAGAAAAAATACTATAATTCACATTTCGAACAGGCATGGATACAGCATCTATAGGATAACTTCCATCTTGAGAGTTCTTTTTGAGTTCCGTATGATATCCGCGATCTCTCTTGATCTGTAACTCAATACAGAAATCAATGGACTCTCTCAAGTTAGCTATAGGTTGTGTCGTATCAACGATTTCTACGGAAGGCGGTAAGATTATATCTTGAGCGGTTATGTATCTAGGACCTTTGACGCAAATTGATGCGTCCCTAACTCCGTAGAGATTACTTCGCAATACAATTTCTTTCAAATTTAGTAAAATTTCTTGTATGGATTCTTCAATACCTACTATTGTAGAATATTCGTGTGGCACGTTCAAAAATTTGGCGCGTGTGATACATGTTCCTTCTATTTCGCCAAGTAAAGCTCTTCGCAAGGCAATACCGACAGTATCCGCTTGACCTTTTCTAAGCGGGGACAGAATGAAACGACCATAATAAAGACGCTTACTATCTACTCTTGATTCAACACACTTCCACTCTAGTGTTTGGGTGGATCCTGTTACCTCCTCTCGAACCATAACAGACTAGTATTATTATTTGATCATTGAATCGTTTATTTCTCTTGAAAGCGGTTTCATTTTTTTACAGACGTCTTTTTTTAGGAGGTCGACATCCATTATGCGGCATAGGTGTTACATCGCGTATACAACTTAATCGTACACCACTTTTAGCAATGGCTCGTAATGCGGCATCTCTTCCGCTACCCGCACCTTTTACCATAACTTCTGCTCGTTGCAAACCCACTGTACGAATAGCATCTACTGCTGTTCTTTGACCAGCATAGGGTGATGCTTTTCTTGAGCTTTTGAATCCACAAGTACCCGCGGAGGACCAGAAAACCACCCGACCTTGCGGATCTGTAACGGTTATAATGGTATTGTTGAAACTGGCTTGAACATGAATAACCCCTTTTGTTATTCTACGTGCACTCTTCCGTAAACTAAAACGGGCATTCCTACGCAAACCAATACGCACTTTCTTACGTGAACCTATTTTTGGTATAGCTTTTGTCATATTTTATTATCCCATAAATATGAGTTGGAAATAAAAAAAAGAAAAAAAGATACAAAGATATCCGTTTCAGGGTAAAATATATCCTTTACTTTCATTTTTTTATTTTGAATTTGGACATTTCCGTGGGTACTTTTTTTTACTTTTTAGAAAGAAAAACTCCTTTTTCGAAAGATTACCCCTGTCTTTGTTTATGCTTCGGATTGGAACAAATGACTCTAATTCGCCCACGCCTGCGAATCAGTCGACATTTTGTACAAATTTTACGAACAGAAGCTCTTATTTTCATATATGGGTATTCCTTTCTTAAACTATGAATCTATTCTTTTGGAAAAAATAAGTCTCTTCACTTTAATTTGGAAACTTGGAAGTTTTGACCCTAGAAAAACTTAATCCTTTGAATCTTTGGTATCCTTCAAATCTTCATTATCCTTCGAGTCTTCGGTACGCTTCGAATCCTTATGGGGAAGTCTATAAATTATACGCCCCTTGCTGGAATCATAACGACTTACTTCAATTTTTACCCTATCCCCCATCAGTATTCGTATAGAACTAGACCGGATCTTTCCTGAAATATAGCCCAGGATGATGGTGTCATTCTCTAGGCGAACGCGGAACATTCCGTTGGGCAGGGCTTCCGTAACTAAACCTTCGAAAGTCACTTTTGCTTCTCTCGGTTTTTTTTTTTCTGTCATTTTTTTTCTCCTATTTTTCGATTTTTATTTTCAAAATAGGAAGTTCGAGATAGAATTTGAGTACTATGGGTGGGGGCATTACCATATATAACATAAGACTTCTCCCCCAATTCTATTTAGTCGAGCTTCTCGATCTGTCATTATACCTCGAGAAGTAGAAAGAATAGCAATTCCCATTCCGCCCAAAACCTTAGGAATTCCTTGATAGTTGGCATAAATTCGTAAGCCAGGTCGGCTGATACGCTTTAAAAAGGTTCTAGTTCTATATATTCCTTTTCTAGTCTTTTTCTTTTGATGTCGCAAAGTTGAAACCAAGAAATATCTGTTACTTTCCTGATGTTTCCGAACACTTTCAATAAAACCCTCTCGTAGAAGTATTTTAACAATGTTTTCGGTAATATTTGTGGATACTACTCGAACGGTTCCTTTTTTATTCATGTCTGCGTTTCTTATAGAGGTTAGTAAATCAGCAATAGTGTCCTTGCCCATAAGACTCTAATTCTAGGTTCCTCCTAATTTTTCGATAATCAACATGTTTTCCTTTTTCTTTAAACTTTTGATTTTAAAGCATATACGTGAGACACAATCTACTAATTTTTTCTTTGATCTATATCTCGTCTACTAGTATTTATAATACTTCAGGAGCTAATGAAACTATTTTAGTAAAATTCAATTCTCTCAATTCTTCGGCAATCGCGCCAAAAACTCGAGTTCCTTTTGGATTTCCTTTTTGATCAATGATAACAGCTGCATTGTCATCATAGCGTATTATTATACCGTCTTCGCATTTGAATTCTTTACATGTACGTACAATTACAGCTCGAATTACTTCGGATCTTTCTAGAGGCATTTGGGGCACTGCGTCTTTGATTACAGCAACAATAACATCACCAATACGAGCATATCGCTGATTACCAGCGGCTCCTATGACTCGAATACACATCAATTTTCGAGCTCCACTGTTATCCGCTACATTTAAAAGGGTCTGAGGTTGAATCATATTATTTTGATTTCCATTTGTTATTTCAATGCAAAAGGATTAAAGAAATATTGTCTTTTCTGAAAGAAAAACCTGGGGTTTTTTATCTTCAATACTCCTTTTTGGGGTTCTATATCTCTAATCGAAGAAATTGACTTCGTATGGGCATTTTACTAGCAGCTATGGAGATAGCTGCTCTAGCTACAGTTTCGGATACTCCGCTCATTTCATAAAGTATTCGACCTGGTTTAACAATGGCTACCCAATATTCGGGGGATCCCTTTCCCGAGCCCATACGTGTTTCTGTGGGTCTTATTGTAACCGGTTTGTCGGGAAATATACGCACCCATATTTTTCCACCACGACGTGCATATCGTGTCATTGCTCTTCGTCCTGCTTCTATCTGTCTCGCGGTGATCCAAGCGGGTTCAAGTACTTGAAGAGCATATCTACCAAAACAAATACGATTGCCTCGGCAGGATTTGCCCTTCATTCTTCCTCTATGTTGTTTACGAAATCTAGTTCTTTTGGGGTTATAGTCGATGGTTCTTTCTTAGTTCCATCTCTACTGCAAAACTGGACATGAGAGTTTCTTCTCATCCAGCTCCTCGCGAATGAAATGAGAAAGCGTGTGAATTTCTTTATTTAATTCCATAATATTCAAAAATATTATGGATAGATACACATCAATATATAATAGAAAAAGTTAGGTTTTTTTTTATTTTGACTTTCTTAAAATGGAAAAATATATAGTCAAGAAAGAAGATCTAGAGTATATCCAAATTCAATATTTATCTAAAATGTAAGCCTTCTTTTTTTTGATCCCCTTATTTTTATTCTTATTGAATCGTGGTAAAGTATTAAGGATTTCGCGGGCGAATATTTACTCTTTCCTGTCTTATTTGTTAATTTAGAACCTTATCAAATAAAGCAATTTTTTTGGTTTGCTCCGCCATCCCACCCAATGAAGTGTTAGGATTCTTTTCAATAAAATCCTATGCAGTCATAGGTTTTGTCGTTCCCACAGCTTCTCCTTTAATGGCTAGGTTTGAATCCTGCAATGGAGCTTCAAAAAAATTGCTTTCCGAGTCAATTTTCTCAGTTTTATTAACCCGGGCTGCTCTTTTTTATTGCTTTCAATTTTTATTTGTTGTTTCAAAAGTTACGATTTCGGATTTTCTCTTTTTTTTTTTATTTTATTATATTGATGCTTTATCACATTGCCTTTTTTTATGATGTAATTCATAGACCATACACATTGGAATCCTATATCTCTCTTATTCTTCTTCCTTCTATCTATCATCCCTCCTTTTATCCACATCCCTTTAGTTTTGCTTCACAGCCTAGAATCTGGTTTCTTTTGTAGAGAAAAAAATGCAGTTGCTACAACTATATGATAGATCTACTCATTTTTTATAGATGTATTTATTCACATAGTGACTGTTTCTTAGTTAGGATCTCGACAATACGAAGCAATAGGTTGGTTATTAGTTAATTTTCTATAATTACTAAAATTACTAAGTTTTTTTCTATTTTTAGTAGGGTTCAGCCAATTTTTTTTTTTTCAATCTCCATTTTTGATTTTTGACCCTAAAGAAAAAACTAACGAGTCACACACTAAGCATAGCAATTATATTAAAAGATTTCTCAATTTTCATTAAATCTTATAGAAAGAGGTATAATTTCTTCTTTTTTTTAGGGATTTTTGGAAAAATAAGGTTCTTGTCTTTTTTATTCTATCACTGGGTAGAATGGGAAGGCATGGTTAGTTATTCTTCTTCTACGAATATCCAAATTTTTACACCTAATACTCCATAGATAGTTCGAATTGGATAGCAGCAATAATCAATTTTAGCGCGAATTGTTTGGAGGGGCAGTCTGCCCTTTTTGATGCATTCGGCACGTGCAATTTCTTTCCCTGCTAGACGACCTGCGATTTGGATTTTGATTCCCCTTATATCCGCTTTTTTAGTTAATTCAATGGCTTTTTTCATAGCTTTTCGGAATGAAACTCTATTTTTTAATTGGAAAGCTATATATTCCGCAAGAATATTTGGTTGTCTATAAGGTTCTTTAACCTTTTCGATAGCAATATTAAGTCTCTGGTTTACAGAATTAACTTCCTTTTGTAGATCTTTCTCTAATTCTTCGATTGCTCCCTTTTTCTTTAATAAATTGGGGAATCCAATATGGATTATGACGTGGATTGTATCTATTTCTTTTTGAATTTCTATATGTGTAATTACTTCAGAACTTGAGTCTGATTCTATTTTTCTATTTGAGCCTTTTTTCCTATTCTTTTGTATATAATTCTTGATACAATCCCGTATTTTTTTATCTTCCTGTAGACCTTCAGAATAATTTTTTGGTTGTGCGAACCAAAAGGAATGGTGATTTTGGGTTGTACCAAGTCTGAAACCGAGTGGATTTATTTTTTGTGCCATATTTTTATAGTCTATTTCTTTTTTTTTTTACTGGGAATCAAATTTTCGATTCATCCAAAGATTATTTAGATTTCTTTACTATATTTAGTACAATTGTTATATGACACATGGTTTTTTTTATAGAATAACTACGTCCTCGAGCTCGAGGTCTGAATTTTTTCATAATAGTACTCCTACTGACTTCGGCTTTAGTGATGAATAAACTCGCTTTGTCGAAATCCCTATAATGAGCAGCATTTGCTGCTGCCGAATAAACCAACTTTAAGATGGGATAAGATGCTCGATAAGGCATGAGGTTCAGTATCATAACGGTTTCCTCGTAGTAACGCCAGCGAATCTCATCAAGAACTCTTTGCGCTTTGAAAACAGACATATGTATGCGTTTTTGTGCTTTGAAAACCCGTTCGAATTTAAGTAGACGATCGGTTGGAACTTTTCTTGCGAGTTTCCTTAGCCTGTTCTTCTTTTTCTTTATCCTAGGGGTATACTTTACCAATTTGAAACTTGTCATAAATAAGGTTATTACCCGCCTACCTTTATTTTATTTGAATCCTATAAATTTTGTTTATTCTGAATCTTTCTATTCTGAATTCAGTTAACGACGAGATTTAGTATCCTTTCTTGCACTTTCATAACTCGTGAAATGCCGAGTAGGCACGAATTCCCCCAATTTGCGACCTACCATAGGATTTGTTATGTAAATAGGTATATGTTCCTTTCCATTATGAATCGCGATTGTATGGCCAACCATTGCGGGTAGAATGCTAGATGCCCGGGACCACGTTACTATTATTTCTTTCTCCTCCTTCATATTTACCTTTTCGATTTTTGCCAATAAATGACGAGCTACAAAAGGATTCGTTTTTTTTCGTGTCACAGCTGATTACTCCTTTTTTCATTTTAAAGAGTGGGATCCTATGTCCACTATCTCGATCGAGGTATGTAGGTCAGAATAAATAGAATAATGATGAATGGAAAAAAGAGAAAATCCTTTAGCTGGATAAGGGGCGGATGTAGCCAAGTGGATCAAGGCAGTGGATTGTGAATCCACCATGCGCGGGTTCAATTCCCGTCGTTCGCCCATCGCATTATTGCAAATTCCAAAAATGCAATTTTCCATATTCCTAGTTACGTATTTACTTACGGCGACGAAGAATAAAACTATCACTATATTTTTTCCTTTTCCTAGTTCTTCTTCCAAGCGCAGGATAACCCCAAGGGGTTGTGGGTTTTTTTCTACCAATAGGGGCTTTCCCTTCACCGCCCCCATGGGGGTGGTCCACAGGGTTCATAACTACCCCTCTTACTACGGGGCGTTTACCTAGCCAACACTTAGATCCGGCTCTACCCAAACTTTTTTGGTTCACCCCAACATTACCCACTTGTCCGACTGTTGCTAAGCAGTTTTGGGATACCAAACGGACCTCCCCAGATGGTAATCTTAAAGTGGCCAATTTACCCTCTTTTGCAATCAGTTTCGCTACAGCACCTGCTGCTCTAGCTAATTGCCCACCCCTTCCACGTGTGATTTCTATGTTATGTATGGCCGTGCCTAAAGGCATATCGGTTGAAGTAGATTCTTCTTTTTTCTCAAAAAACCCCTTCCCAAACTGTACAAGCTTCTTCCAAAGCATACGGCTTTCTAGATGTATATGACGATCTCTAGACAGATGGATCTTATATGAATCGTATGATGAAGTACCACATGAGTGGATATATAGAAAAGGAATCCAAATCCGCCGAATCGCTCATGTTATGATCTTCTACATCCTAGGTCTCCGCGTTCCGTCATCTGGCTTATGTTCTTCATGTAGCATTCAGATCGAATGACTCTATGAAATTACGTCGATACTTCCACATATTATGGGTAACGTAGGAGACATCCCTATTTTCACCCGGGGGTCTTAATTACCACTGCTTAGCTTTCAATTCGCCTCTGACCATCAAATTAAATGTGAATAACCCGTCCTCCTCTCTTTGAAACAAGGGGCGCTTCCGGTTCTGTGCGTGCTTCAAACAATTTTGTCTTCTCCATATTACCATATCTCTAGAGTCAATAATTTTCTATGAGGAACTACTGAACTCAATCACTTGCTGCCGTTACTCAACAGTTTTCTGTTGAGGTCTATCCCGTAGAGGTAGTCAAATTGGATCAGTGATCGATTTCTAGGTTTCGTCGTAAACCTAATTGGTTACTTCCAATTACGTAAATCAATAGTTCAAACCGCACTCAAAGGTAGGGCATTTCCCATTGATATAGGAACTTTTGTACCAGAAACAATAGTATCTCCAATTATAGCCCCTCTGGGATGTAAAATATATCTCTTCTCACCATCCCCATAGTGTATGAGACAAATGTATGCATTTCGATTAGGGTCGTATTCTATGGTTACGATTCTACCAGATATGTCTTTTTGATTCCGTCGAAAATCGATTTTACGGTATAGGCGCTTATGACCTCCCCCTCTATGCCTTGCGGTAATGATTCCTCTGGCATTACGACCTTTACCACAACGGTGCCGTCCATGGATCAATTTATTTCGTGGATTGGATTTCACTTGCCTGTCTACGGTTCCCTTGCGTGTGCTCGGGATAGGTGTTTTGTATAAATGTTTCGCCGTATTATTAAGTATTCTCCTTTAGTTCGTTTCTCTATCTAGAAGTGGAATAGAATAACCCGGTTGAAGGGTAATGATCATACGTCTGTAATGCATTGTATGTCCCAGAATAGGTCCCATTCTTCTACCCTTTCCGGGTAGTCGATGGCTATTCACAGCTACTACCTTAACACCAAAGAAGAGTTCGACCCAATGCTTTATTTCTGTCTTAGTGAATCCCGATTCGACATTAAAAGTATATTGATTCTTTCCCAATAAACGAAGACTCTTTTCTGTAAATACTGCGTATTTGATTCCATCCATAAATCGACTTTCCCTCCTATGCTCTGAGTTCCAGTATCGATAAGAATTCGAGTTCTTATTGTTCTTATGTTATGGTATGAATATACCATACCAATTCGTTATGTATGGATGATGGATGAGATTCCATGGATAGAGAGCCAGTTCCAATAGACTTATGGAACGTTCCCGTTCGCGTGCATCCAGCAGGAATTGAACCCGCAAATTTACCAATTATGAGTTGGGCGCTTTAACCATTCAGCCATGGATGCTTAACAGGGATCATCGTACATCGTAAATAACCAATTTTCATATAGAAAGACATATCATAGAAAAATGAAATCGAAAATATTCGGAGATGGCAAATATTCGGAGATGACTATGACTCTCCGGATCCTCGAATTGAAAGAGAGATTGAGAGGGATCAAGAATCCTAATTCTCGCTATTTTGAATGGATCCAATTCTATTGAGTCTGACCCATAGTGATCATTTCTCTTTAGCAAAGAATGACCTTGGTTATCAAAGGATTGAACAACCGGGATCCATTTACTTATGATACCTAGTTGACATTGCTAACAAGGATCTAATGAATTATGAGTTTAATAGATCCTCTTTAGCAGAAAGACGTATATTCCTTGCTCATTATCAGACAATCACTTATTCCCTCGTGTGGGGCTAATCGTTTTCATTTACCATCTCATGGAGCTAATCGTTTTCATTTACCATCTCATGGAAAACCCTTTTCGTTCCGCTTAGCCCTATCGGGTATTTTAGTGATAGGTTCTATAGGAACTGGACGATCCTATTTGGTCAAATACCTAACGAAAAATTCCTATTTTCCTTTCGTTAAGGTACGAGGGCTTCTTATTCCACAAGAACGAAAGCACCTTTTCATTCTTTCATATACTAGGGGTTTTTACTTGGAAAAGACAATGTTCCATACTAAAGGATTCGGGTCCATAACCACGAGTTCCAGTGCACTAGATCTTGTAGCACTTAGCAACGAGGCCCTATCCATTAGTATTCCACATAAGAAATCCATTATAGAAACTAATACAATTAGATTAGCTCTTCATAGACAAACTTGGGGTTTGCGAGCCAAGATAAGACCGGCTCGGGATCATGGGACCCTTTTCTATCAGATAGGAGGGGATCTTGTACAAAATAGACTTCTAAGTAATAACCCCATGGATCCTATATCTATCTATATAAAGAGGCAATCGTGTCAGGAAGCGGCTTTTTCTTTGGCCAAACGGTACTTCGAACTTGGAACGAGCATGAAGAGATTAACGAGACTTCTTTCTCTTTTGAGCTGGCGGACCGGTCGCGCAAGATCTTTGGTCTTCCCCCGGAACCGATGAAAAAGTGGGTCGCTTCTTATGGACTCGCTCAGAATGATTCTTCTCTATCTATAGTTCATGGCCTATTAGAAGTAGAAGGTGCTCTGGTGCAATCCTTACCGACAGAAAAAGATTGCAGTCGGGTTGATCGAATGCCATTACTTCGTCGGTCCGAACCAAGGAATCCGTTAGAAATATTTTAAAATGGATATTGTTCGTCTCCTTTCCTTCTTTTACCTTCTTATTCGGCCTACCTTGTCCCGGGGTCCCTATTTCCACTGCGGGGGTCCTTCAGGCCTCTTTCATCCAGCCTTCCTGTTCCCTTGCCATTCACATACTTTTTGATGAACTGATATAAC